GAATAGGAAATAGAGTGGATCTGTAGGGTCCCAAATGAATTGGCTTGTTCAAAAAGGCCTTGTTCTTTGCTTTGAAAGGTCAATCTCGTGGCTGGTACGGCATAGGTTCACTCCCATCCGACTCTTCATCCTCTTCAAACTCAGCATTATCCATTATCCTCTTCAAGCTCATCCGCTTCATCATCGTGAAACTTATCTGCTTCATCAGAAATGCTCCACTTACCCCAAAATGACCTGAACCGAGAGGGAAATCCCAATTCATTGGGCCTTTCGATCCAATCAATTCAAATCGCAAGTCCTAAGGTTGCCATATTCTAGGAGCCAAAACTATGTGATTGGCTAACTCCGCTTTCCCCTCAAAGGACTTTTTCGTCCTCCACTTCATAGCTTTCATAGAAAAATCTGTGATCAAGGATAGAACAAAATCCGTTTCGCATCATATTTAAGGGATTCCTTGATTCGGGCTGATGAAGCAATATCAATCGATCATTATCAAACGGACTGCAATCTTTTTCTGTAGGTGAGGATCCCAACACCGAGCGCTTTCTACTTCTCAGTAGGCCATGAACTAGCTCAGAATCAGTCTTACCGAGTCTACCACTATAAGAGATCCCATTTTTTTCTCGAGTCCAAAAAGATCTTGAACGACCGATCCGGTAGAACATCTCAAAAGATAAAGAAGTATCGTTAATTGCTTCATGTTCATTCCAAGTTCGAAGTACCATTTAACCACATTAAGGCTCCACTTCCTATGGACCCGACTCTGTTAGTATGGAAATCGTCTTTTCCAAGTCCCTAGTCGATGCAAGAGTGAAAGTGAAAAAGTACTTTTGTTGTTGTAGAATAACAGGCCTTCGTGTCTTAATGCACGTATTGAATTTATTCGAAGCTATTAGAGATTTATTCGAAGCTATTAGAGTGGGATCCACTTTGTCAGGAAAATGAGTCGAAAGAATAACAACAAGAATATTTTGACTTTCTCAATTCCTGGAGAGAGGGTTCGTTAATATACCGAGGGGTAAGAAGTCCTTCGATCGACTTCCTCACACACAGATCATGAATGTTTGAAATCCAGGTTATTCAAGGAGACTCAGGAGAGATTGCTTTTGCTAATTCGAATTGAAGATTGATATCAAATCGATCCATTTTCGAGATCGTAATCGTCTCCATAGTCTATCCCTCTACCATAAATCAAGCTAGCTACTCCAGCTCCGTCTCAAGAAGGTCAAGATCAGCCAGATCGTTCCTTTTCAACAATCTGGCGAGCACCCTCAGCAGGATCGGATCAACATAACATAAGGAATCTCAGGATCTATGTGCTCAGTCTCCTTGTCAATACTATCATCATAAAGAAATCTCTGGGATCCTGGAGGATGTTCACAAATAACCTAATGAAAGAAAGACAGGAGTTTGTCGCCGAGGATTTGACTAAATAGAATCGTCCAGTTCCTATAGAAGAATCTATCACTAAAATACCCGTATGAGGGGTATAAGGCTAAGCAGAGCGAAAAAGGTTTTGGTTTTTCAAGAAATGGTAAATCAAAACGATTAGCCCGACACAAGGTTTTTGAATAAATGATTGTCTCCTAATGAGCAAGGGATATCTGCCTTTGTACTAAAGAGGATGTATTGAACTCATACTTCACATAATTCATTAGCGACTTTCTATGAAAGTCAACTAAGTATCGTAAGTAACTTGCTACCAATTGTTCCAGCATTTGAAAACCAGAATCATTGTTTGAGAAATGATCAATATGAGTCAGACTCAATAAAAGTGAATCAATCCTTTTTTCTGTCGTGAGGGTGGAGAACTCTATCAAGAAGTCTATGCCGTCAGTTTCAATGAATTGACTGTCCGGGAGCCAGGATCCTATTTTATTATCAATCAAATCTTCGTCCACATTCATGTCTTTTCCTTTTGTTAGCAATGAATAGATCTCTTTACTTGCATGACTTAGATGTCTTGTATTTCTCGAAAAAATGACTCCCTTGATGCGATTTGGTATGGCACTTATAAAATCGCTGATATCGATGAGAAGATTATTCAGAAGCATATTCCAATATTTCTTATGCAAACTTATTGATTTGAAACCATCAGCGGACCTTCATCACCACTCAATAGCATGTCGACACCAAACTCACATATTTCATCTAATAGATCTAGAACAATTACAAAGAAACCAATCAAATAGAGATTTTTTCTTTCGACCATATTTCAATTGTTAATAATTGTTAATATTAGTTAATATTAATAGGATAAATAAGGAACAATACTACAAAAAGTATTCCACCGAAATATCAATTGTTTGTTGAACCTTGTGAATTGCATGAAAGTAGGATACTCCAAATTCGGGCGTCAAAGAGTTTTGTAAAACTTTCTTGGTAAAAGAACGTAAATGAAAGATCCCACTAAATTGAATTCGATCCATGACTCTGACACATAATGACAATTTTTGATCTCGTTCAATATCTCTCTCAATTCGAAAATCCAGAATGTTTATTTTAATTGATGTCTTTTTAGCATTTCTACCTCCCACCAAAAAAATACTAAAAAAATCCAAATAAAATAAAAACCAATGTTATGTTAATTAGGTTGATTTAGACTACAAATTTCATTTTAATTGGAATTTAGTTATTGACCATGTATGAGGATCTCCACTAAGCATCCATGGCTGAATGGTTAAAGCGCCCAACTCATAATTGGAGAGTTCGTAGGTTCAATTCCTACTGGATGCATACTAATGGGACCCTCTACTATGTCTATTGAAATCGGCTCTGTATCCTATTGGTATTTTATTAAAAATATTGCAATGAATATTGCTGACTTACTTGATCTGTATTACTTATAGTTTTCTTGTTTGTAGACAAGGCGGATTCCAAATGGTCAAGTCATTCAATACTACGCACATTCTTCTTTATCCATTCTCAACTTAGTGGAATTCTCCGGTGCATGATCCACCCTAGATCTCCCCTGTATATCTACAACATAATTTGCAAAAGGTATAGAAATTCAAAATAAATACAAAACACAAAAATGTAAATACAAGACTACTAGAGTCGTAATACAAAAGGGGTAATAAAGTAAAGGAGCAATGCGCTCTTCTAAGTTCTATAGAACAAGAGGTTATTGCTCCCTGACTTCATTACTTTGTCTTTCATTTTCACGATTATTAATTATTTGCAGCATCCAAGATATATCTTACTATTTATTTTATCAAAAATTATTAGTATATTCTTTTTTTAATAATACAAAGACGTCGAGTTCTCAAGTGCATGATCCACCATCAATATTATTCAATATTATTGAATAATATTGATTCTATATAATAGCTATATAGAAATAAATAGAATATAATAGACAGAATCTAGAACCTGTGGAAGCCTATTATTCTATGTAAATTCAAATAAAAAAATAGTAAAGGAGCAATGTACCATGGATGGAATCAAATATGCAGTATTTACAAACAAAAGTATTCAGTTATTCGAGAAAAATCAATATACTTTTAATGTCGAATCAGGATTAACTAGGACAGAAATAAAACAGTGGGTCGAACTCTTCTTTGGTGTCAAAGTAATAGCTATGAATAGTCATCGACTTCCGGGAAAGGGTAAAAGAACAGGACGCATTATGGAGCATATAATGCATTATAGACGTATGATCATTACCCTTCAACCGGGTTATTCTATTCTACCTCTTAGAAAGAGAAATCTAAATACTTAATAGAGCATGGTGATACATTTATACAAAACTTCTAACACGAGCACACGCAATAGAACGGTTCGACGAAATAATTTGACCTATGGACAGCATCGTTGTAGTAAAGGTCGTAATGCTAGAGGAATCATTACCGCAGGGCATAGAGGGGGAGGTCATAAGCGTCTCTACCGTAAAATCGATTTTCGGCGGAATCAAAAAAACATATATGGTAAAATCATAACCAAAGAATATGACCCGAATCGAAATGCATCTATTTGTCTCATACACTATGGGGATGGTGAGAAGAGATATATTTTACATGCCAAAGGGACTGAAATTGGAAATACCATAGTTTCTGGTACAGGAGTTCCTATAAAAATAGGAAATGCTCTACCTTTGACCGATATGCCCTTAGGCACGTCCATACATAACATAGAAATCACGCTTGGAAAGGGTGGACAATTGGTTAGAGCAGCAGGTACTCTAGCGAAACTAATTGCAAAAGAGGGGAAATCTGCCACGTTAAAATTACCTTCTGGAGAAGTCCGTTTGATATCTCAAAACTGCTCAGCAACGGTCGGACAAGTAGGGAATCTTGGGATGAACCAGAAAAGTTTAGGTAGAGCTGGATCGAAACGTTGGCTAGGTAAACGTCCTGTAGTAAGAGGAGTGGTTATGAACCCTGTAGACCATCCCCATGGGGGAGGTACCGGGAAGGCCTCAATAGGTAGAAACAAACCCACAACTCCTTGGGGTTATCCTGCACTTGGAAGACGAAGTAGAAAAAAGAATAAATATAGTAATAATTTGATTCTTCGTCGCCGTCGTAAATAGGAGAGAAATGGAATTTCTCTCTTTGTCTTGAAAAAAGAAAAAAGGAGGAAGCTGTGACACGATCAAAAAAAAAAAATCCTTTTGTAGCTATTCATTTATTAAGAAAAATTGATAAGCTTAAAACAAAAGAAGAAAAAGAAATAATAAAAACTTGGTCCCGAGCATCTACCATTATACCCGCAATGATCGGCCATACTATTGCTATCCATAATGGAAAAGAACATTTACCCATTTATATAACAGATGGTATGGTAGGTCACAAATTGGGAGAATTTGCACCTACTTCAAATTTCCAAAAACATTCAACAGTCGATAAGCGATCTCGTCGTTAATACAAAATATAGATACTTATCATTCATTAATAGGAGACGACCTTTATGCTAAAGAAAAGAAAACCAAAAGAAGTACAGGCTTTAGGACATATATCGATGTCCGCTCATAAAGCGCGAAGAGTAATTGATCAAATTCGCGGACGTTCTTACGAAGAAACACTTATGATACTAGACGTCATGCCTTATCAAGCATCTTGTGCGATTTTAAAAATCGTTTTTTATGCCGGAGCAAATGCTAGTTACACTATGGGTTCGAATAAAACCAATTTAATAATTAGTAAAGCCGAAGTCAACGAGGGTACTGCCGTGAAGAAATTTAAACCTCGAGCTAGAGGACGTAGTTATCCGATAAAAAGACCTACTTGTCATATAAGTATTGTAGTGAAAGATATATCTTTAGATGAATATATAGAGACTATCACACGGTTAAAAAAACCTAGATGGAAAAATAAGGATACAAATAGGATATATCATAATATGCATAGTAGTGGGGGAGTATGGGACAAAAAATAAATCCGCTTGGTTTCAGACTGGGTACAACGCAAGATCATTATTCCCTTTGGTTTGCACAACCAAAAAACTATTCCGAAGGTCTAGAAGAAGATCAAAAAATACGAGATTCTATTAAAAATTATGTACAAAAAAATAGACAAAAGAATGTACAAAAAAATAGACAAAAGAATGTACAAAAGAATAGAAGAATCGACTCTGACCTATCGGGAATTGCACGTATAGAGATTCAAAAAACAATCGAGCGAATCAAGGTCCAAATCTATCTGGCATTCCCAATAGTATTAAAAGAAAGTTCAATGGCAGCATTTCTACAAAAAGAATTGCATTGTGTAAATAGAAAACTCACCGTTGCTACTACAAGAATTGAAGAACCTTATGGAAACCCTATTATTCTTGCACAATATATAGCCGGACAATTAAAAGAAAGAGTTCCGTTTCGAAAAGCAATGAGAGAGGCTGTTGAAAAAACGAAAAAAGCAAAGATAAAAGGAATTCGAGTACAAATTGCAGGGCGGCTCGGTGGAAAAGACATTGCACGTGTTGAGTGGATCAGAAAGGGTCGGGTTCCCCTACAAACCATTCGAGCTAAAATTGATTATTGTTCCTATCCAGTTCGAACTATCTATGGGGTATTAGGTATCAAAATTTGGATATTTCGAGACAAGAAATAAGAAACCTTTCCCTTGAAATAAAAAATATTATCAAAAATGAATTTTCGTAGACATTTATCCCCGATTGAATCGGGGGATCTAATTTCTTATACAAAGATGATTCTTATTCTTCAATTTATTAGTCAACAAGTAAAAATATTATTTATTTAGACGAGCATTGACCTTAAAACAACAACGATTAATTACTATCTCAAAGAGAACCAAAACAATCGGGACCTATCGTATTGATGGATTATAGATTATCATCTTATATTCGTTATAAACAATGGTAAATAATAAGCGCTTGACAACTCATCATTTTTCTTCTTTTTTTGAATTTCAAATTTGATTGTCTTACTTCTGTCTAATTTGAAATTATGTCAAATTTTGGAATCCAAAATTTGGCGGGATTCAATACTCTCAAATACAAAGGGGAAAGTGATCTATGATCGATTTCGAACTAATAACCAACTCATCACTTCGCATTATCTGGATCCAAAAAACCAGTCAAGATAGTATCTATTGATCCTATCATTGTAGCAGTAATTATGTCAAATTTTGGAATCCAAAATTTGGCGGGATTCAATACTCTCAAATACAAAGGGGAAAGTGATCTATGATCGATTTCGTAACAACTAAATAAGAATTATTAGTTAGTTGTACCTCCCCAAATCTTTTGCGAAATTATCCCTTTCTTTTCGAAAGAAATTAGGTTGAAGTAAGCAAATAGCAACTATGTCCCGGTTACAGGAATCTATCCATTGCATATGGCGATATGCCTTCAAGAAAGAGAGATCGTTAAGAAAGAGAGATCATTGAAAGGATCTCGAAGACCCAGGAAAGCACGAAAGACAGAATCTTTCCGAAAATGGATTCCTAAGTGCATAACCGCATGGATAAGCTGACACTAACCCGTCAATTTGAGATAAAAAATGCGAGATTTTCCTTGGACAGTTTAAACAATACAATGGAAATAACATCATTTATTTTATTATTTTTGAATTCTATCCCTCGATTGGATAGGAGATCGAACTCTAATTTTTAGCCCCGGAGCTGATTAAAATCACACTTAAGATTCGAAAGAACGTTCTGGTTATAGCAAAAACGGCGGTCATTCTTACTCTTTATTTTCAAAATAGAAAATCTTATTATTTAAATATATTTCTACTTCCGTCGATTTTCGGCTCCTCGTTCTTGTTCTCATTCCCGGCTCCTACGATCAACCACTCGGACTTTTTGCTAAATTCGATTAAGAACTTAGGGTTGACTGGGAAAGTCTCTACCTCCGTAGAGAACAAAGATATCAACATATTGTACGATTTATTAAGTACAGATCTTGTAGCCTTTGTGAAACGTGAAAATTTTCAACGTAGGGATTTTGACAAGATGTACATAGAATTCGGCTTTTTGACTTGCAAGCACTATTGGGACAACGAAAAAGGATGGGATTTTTTATCAATTCCGATTGAGAATTGAAACTTATCTTTCAAGGCTTATTATTTCCCGAAAACAGCCGATATTCATTCTCTTGTGTATTTTGTGAACACGGATCTCGATCTCCAAAACCATCTGAAAAATCGTGTGAAAAGAGAAGATTTTAAAGAATCGATAGAGATTCTAAGAGAGATCTACCTAAAGCTAAAGATAGGCATAGGAAATGTGTTTTGCCTAAACAAAAGAAAAACCAATTGGATTCTAAGTTGTGAAGCAAAATATAGAAAAAAGATGTGGATAGGGGGGGGGGAGAGAAAGAGAGAAAAAGAATATCAATGATATACAATTCCAATATGTAAGGTCTATGAGTCATCTCATAAAAGGCAATGTAATAAAGCATCAAGACTTATTCATCCATAATGAAATGGATCTGTTCATGGAATCAAACAAAAAAATCAAGAGACTCGAGCCAATAAAGACTGAGAAGATTGACTCAAGAACAAATTTCATTAAGAGCTCCATTGTCGAATGCAGACCTAACCATTAAACAAGAAGTGATGGGAACGATGGAATCCGTGAATCCAGAAATTCTATCGAAAACAAATCCTAATGATTCATTGGTTGGGATGGCGGAAGTAACCGAGAATAAATTCATCTATTCTGAGAAGTCATGAGCTAACCCTACAAATGAAATAGATATAGAGCAAATATTCGCCCGCGAAAACTTTATTCCCTTGGATTACTAAATTTTAGACAATCCTATACAAGAAAAGGAAAAAAAGGGGTTATGTTGTAAAAAAATTTATTATCTATAAATTTCTATAAATAGAAATAGATATACATCTAAATATATGGTGAATATATTTCGAAATCCAAAATATCCAAACAAGTTATACAAAGATTCGATGAAATCTCAAAGAATCCACCGATTTAATCTATTGATTGAATCGAATATTCGTTAAACATGTATATCTTAATTTAAATGAAAGATTTTTCATCCTTTTATTCGCGAGGAGCTGGATGAGAAGAAACTCTCACGTCCGGTTCTGTAGTAGAGATGGAATTAAGAAATAACCATCAACTATAACCCCAAAAGAACCAGATTCCGTAAACAACATAGAGGAAGAATGAAGGGAATATCTTATCGAGGGAATCGTATATGTTTTGGTAAATATGCTCTTCAAGCACTTGAACCCGCTTGGATCACATCTAGACAAATAGAAGCAGGCCGACGTGCAATGACACGAAATGTACGTCGTGGTGGAAAAATATGGGTACGTATATTTCCCGACAAACCAGTTACAATAAGAACCACAGAAACACGTATGGGTTCGGGGAAAGGATCTCCTGAATATTGGGTAGCTGTTGTTAAACCAGGTCGAATACTTTATGAAATGGGCGGAGTCGCAGAAAATATAGCTAGAAAAGCTATTTTAATAGCAGCATCCAAAATGCCTATACGAACTCAATTTATTCTATTATTTCAGGATAAGAACGGCAAACCAAAGCAATAGGGCTTGGGAATGACAAAATCACGGGTTTCTTTTTTTGAACAAAGAATATTTCTTTTTTTTTCTTCACTCTTTGCATTGAAAGAACAGATAAAAAAAATGATTCAACCCCAGACCCATTTGAATGTAGCGGATAACAGTGGGGCTCGAGAATTAATGTGTATTCGAATCATAGGAGCTAGCAATCGTCGATATGCTCATATTGGTGACGTTATTGTTGCTGTGATTAAAGAAGCAGTACCAAACCTAGAAAATAAAGAAGCAAGATCAAAAAAGCCCCTACAAAGATCAGAAGTAGTTAGAGCTGTAATTGTGCGTACCCGTAAAGAACTTAAACGTAGCAACGGTATGATAATACGATATGATGATAATGCTGCAGTTATTATTGATCAAGGAGGCAATCCAAAAGGAACTCGCGTTTTTGGTGCGATCGCCCTGGAATTGAGACAGTTAAATTTTACTAAAATAGTTTCATTGGCTCCCGAGGTATTATAATATACTATATGATGAGATCATGATATAGTTGTAGTAGGGAATTGGAAAGAAATAGATTAACATTAATTAGTAGATTGTGTCTCACGCATATACCTTTAAGAATTCCCATCACAAACTAAAAAAAGTAAAAATGAGGAAAACATGTTAATTATATCAAAATTGGAAGGACCAAATAATTTTAATCCATCATGACTAGAGACACTATTGCTGAAATAATAACGTCTATACGAAATGCTGACATGAATAGAAAAAGAATAGTTCGAGTAGCATCTACTAATATTAGCGAAACCATTGCGAAAATCCTTTTACGAGAAGGTTTTATCGAAAACGTGAGGAAACATCAAGAAAGCAACCAATCTTTTTTGGTTTTAACCCTGCGATATAGAAGAAATAGGGAAAGTAGAAACTTTTTAAATTTAAAACGGATCAGTCGACCTGGTCTACGAATCTATTCTAACCATCAACAAATTCCTAGAATTTTAGGTGGAATAGGCATTGTAATTCTTTCGACTTCTCAAGGTATAATGACAGATCGAGAGGCTCGACTAAAAGGAATTGGGGGGGAAATTCTATGTTATATATGGTAATACTTCTTATATCCGAAATTCTATTCGAAACTTCTTTTTTTTTTCAAAAAAAAAAAGAAGAAGAGGAGATAAATCAATTTTTTGAATTACAGGAGGATTTTTCAAAAAAATGAGTAAAAAAGAACAAAAAAGAATTTATGAAGGTTTAATTACCGATTCATTTCCCGATGGTAGGTTCCGGGTTCTTTTAGATAACGACGATAAAGTAGATAACCATAATACAGATATTATTCTAGGTTACATTTCAGGAAATATACGACGTCGTTTGATACGGATATTCCCGGGAGATAGAGTCCAAATTGAAGTAAGTCAATATGATCCCACACGAGGACGTATAATTTATCGACTCCCCGTTAAGAAGCCTTCGAAGAAGTCTTCGGAGAATCTCAACAAGGCTTCAGAGAAGCCCGACAAGGCTTCAGAGAATCCCAACAAGGCTTCAGAGAAGCCCGACAAGGCTTCGGAGAATCCTAACAAGGCTTCGGAGAATTAGGCGATTTTTCAAGCCTAACATTTCTTTGGTAGGAATACAATTCAAGATTCAAAATTTCACTAAACTTTTTTTCTTCCAAGAAGTAGATTCAAAATTACGGTAAGGAATGGCAAATATGAAAATAAGAGCTTCTGTTCGTAAAATTTGTGAAAAATGCCGCCTAATTCGTAGGCGGGGGCGAATTAGACTAATTTGTTCCAACCCCAGGCATAAACAAAGACAGGGATAATCTAAAAGAGACTCTCTAAAAGACCCAATTCAATGTACAAATAAAAAGGGGATCCAGTTTGACAGGAAATGGATATATCCATATATAACTTAATATTTATGAGATGATAAAATATGCCAAAAACTATACGTAGAATTGATTTCCGTACGTATCGACGTATTAGTTCACGTAAGAATACACGTAAAGTACCAAAAGGAACTATTCATATTCAAGCAAGTTTCCATAATACCATTGTGACTGTTACAGATAGAAAAGGTCAAGTGGTTTCTTGGTCCTCTGCCGGTACTTGTGGATTTAGGGGTAGAAGAAGAGCGACCCCTTTTGCTGCGCAAACCGCAGTAGGAAATGCTATTCGTAGAGTAGTGGATCATCAAGGTCTGAAACGCGCAAAAGTCATGATAAAAGGGCCCGGTCGCGGAAGAGACGCAGCATTACGAACTATTTTAAAAAGCGGTATACGATTAACCTATATACGGGATGTAACCCCTATGCCACATAATGGCTGTCGACCTCCTAAAAAAAGACGTGTGTAAAAATAAAAATTGCAGAAATTTCAACAAAAAGAAACGTTTCAATAATCCAATTAAAGAAGAGAAAAAAACAATTCAATAAACTAATCAACTACTATTACTATGAGTCCAGAAAACAGAAGAGGATTTCCTCGGAGATTACAGTGGAAGTGTGTTGAATCAAGGGTAGACAGTAAGCGTCTTTATTATGGGCGCTTTATCTTGTTTCCACTTAGGAAAGGCGAAGCCGAAACCATAGGTATTGCGATGCGAAGAGCTTTGCTTGGAGAAATAGAAGGAACATGTATCACGTACGCAAAATTTGAGAAAGTAACACACGAATATTCTACCATAGTAGGTATTCAAGAATCCGTCAATGAAATTTTCATGAATTTGAAAGAAATTGTATTGAAAAGCAATCTATATGGAACTTCTGACGCGTTTATTTGTGTAAAAGGTCCTAGAGATGTAACTGCTCATGATATCATCAAACCCCCTTATGTGGAAATCGTTGACAATACACAACATATAGCGAGGTTGACGGAATCCATTCATTTTTGTATGAAATTAAAAATTGAGAAGAGTCGCGGTTATCGGATAAAAAGTCCAACAAAGAACTTTCAAGCTGAAAGTTATCCTATAGATGCTGTATTCATGCCTGTTCGAAATGCCAATTATAGTATCTATTCTTATGGGAAGGGGAATAGAACTGACAAAGAAGAGATACTTTTTTTTGAAATATGGACAAATGGAAGTTTAACTCCTAAAGAAGCACTTCATGAAGCTTCTCGGAAATTGATTGACTTATTTAGTCTCTTTTTAAATACAGAAGAAGAAAACCTCCATTTAGACGACAATCAACGCAAGATTCATTTACCGCTTTTTACCTTTCATGATAAATTAGCTAAACAAAGTAAAAAAGAAAAAAAACTTTCATTTGATTTTGATTGACGAATTAAGATTGCCTCCCAGAATCTCGAATTGCCTTAAAAGATCCAATATATATATACATTATGGGATCTTTTGAATACAACTCCCATCGATCTTATGAAAATAGAAGACTTTCGCATAGAATATTTAAAAGAGCTCTAATAATATATACTACTTTAGTATTATGTGCTTGATTACTTTAATGAAAACAGAGTTTTTAATCCAACCGATTTTTTCCCGCTTCCCCTCTTATGTATGTTTTTGCATAATTAATTCAATTATATTATAAATTCTATATAATAGAAAGGGAAAGTAAAGAAATAAAGGAACAATAAACTCTTCTTTTCTAGAACTTAGAAGAACGCATTGCTCCCTTACTATTTTTTTATTCGAATTAATTAAAATAAAATAATCAGTTCGAACAATAATCAATTGGATTTTTTATAGACAAAAAATAAGAAACCTTTCCCAGTCTCTTCTTTTTATTTAAGTAACGGAACAAAAAATCAAAAGAAACTCGTTCATTTTTTCTCTTCAATTAAAACAAACAAATAATAATTCTATAGGGTTAAATAAAAAGTTAAATAAAAATTCGATTGACCACAAAGTGAAAATTCAATTCAGCAGAAAGTCAAAATTCAATTGAGCACAAAGTCAAAATCCTATTCACCACTTAGGAGGAAAACTATGTGGAAATTTTTTGACTATATCCGTGCGGAAATTCGTCTTATGAAGGACCGCAATCGTCGTCTAAGGGATATAGTCAACTCTCATTTCGATATAGTCAACTCTCATTTCGATAATATGGAACTTTTGTTCGACCGTCTCTTGGTTGCTCTCGACGATTGGTTAAATTCTTGTGATCGAAGAGATGACCTCAGAGATTTATTTTCTCGGGATTTATTTTCTCAGAAAGACGACTATTTTCAAGATGAGGAAGAGTCTCGGGATGAGGAAGAGTATGAGGATCAAAGCGAAGAAAGTGATTGGCTAGACATTTTCGAAGATTAATTAATAGTTTTCTTTGAAAGGATCTCGAAGACCCAGGAAAGCACGAAAGACTGAATCTTTCCGAAAATGGATTCCTAAGTGCATAACCGCATGGATAAGCTGACACTAACCCGTCAATTTGAGATAAAAAATGCAAGATTTTCCTCGGATAGTTTAAACAATACAATGGAAATAACATCATTTTTTTAATACGAATGACTAAAAAAAATGACACTTAAACTTCCAAAAGTGGCTCTTATGTCGGAGCCAGAAGTCAAAGAAAGTTAAAACAAAATAGGGATGACTAAAAAAAATGCCGGTTAAAGTTAAACTTCCAAATAAACGTCTAAAGAAACCTCCAAAGAAACAAAAGAAACTTCCAAAAGTGCCTCTTATGTCGGAGCCAGAAGACGAAGTCGAAGCCGAAAATGAAAAGGAAGAAGAAGAAGAAATCAAAATACGTTGGATTAACTTACACACCATTCTTTATGAGAGTGGGGTTCTTTTTTTAACCAAAAATATTACTAGGAAAAATGGAAATAGGCTAATAGGTCTTATTATCCACTTGGCTCTCTATAATCCTACCCGAGATATGTACTTGTTTATAAACTGCGCTACTGGGTCCGCACGAACGGCAGTTGCTATCTTCGATGCAATCCAAACGGTGCCACCAAAAGTAAATACAGTAGGATGTGGAATGACTGCTGCAGTGGGATCTCTTACCCTCCTTGCAGGAAATATGCGCCTAGGATATCCTCGCGTTAGGGTGATGGTGTATAAACCTAAACCTAAGCGTTATAATTTTAAGAAAGGCACTCTTCGGGGTTTTTTTCATAAACAGGAAATAGTGACGTATATTAATGATGTCATCGACGAGATTTTTGTAGCAAGAACGGGGCAACCTTACGACATTATAAAAAAAGACCTGGCGGAGGGACTTTGTATGTCAGCAAAAGAAGCCCAAGATTATGGAATTATTGATCTTATTACGTCGGAATTTAATTTTGATCTTATTTAGAAAGTCGAGATTTTAAACAATCCAACGGAAATGACATTCTTATTATTTTTATTATTTTCAAAATTTTATATAGTTCTATCCGTACAATTGCCGGAAGAATATTTCTATATAGGATGGAGGTATCTCTGTTTTTATGAAAGATATGTTTTTATGAAAGATATGCAAAAATAGTGTTTTTATGAAAGATATGTTTTTATGAAAGGTATTTTGAGGATTGGAATGCCTATATTCCAATTTATAGTCGATTTTAAGAATACCCTGACGAAACCTATTGTTGCGATTACAATCCCAATGAAAAATCTTATGATTAGGAACCAAATCCTGATTTTTCATCTAATGGGAATAATTTGTTTAGTAGGTTACGGATTTATACCAGAAAAAAGTCGAAATAAAGTGGCAGATCTCAGTGCGATAATTGGCTTGACATATTATTTTCTGATTCTGGTTTATTTTCTAGAATGGATAGTTAAATTGTTAGGACTTCTAGCGAACTATGCTTTCTTACGAGCCGAGATAAAATTGAAAGAAAAAATACCACCTTTTATTATGTCAAAAATAGTAGGTGTATTTCCTATTCTGAAAGGTTCCTTTATTATTCTTTTTTATATTTGGCTTGTAATTGGCTTTTTTTTTGAACTAAAAAAAATTGGCAAGGGTATTAAGCATCGTCTCTTCTTTGAAAATCGTGACCCAAGGTCTCTAACTGTTGAAGAATTAAACCTATCACTAAAAGTCGAGTTTGTACTGAGAAAAGAAGTTGAACAATTAACCCTATCAT